TGCAAGTGAATGGAAAGGAAAAGGATGAATTCTACTTTAAAGAGACACGCTATAAAAATAGACCCGTTTATGAAACTTATTATCTGGATGGGAATCAAGAACAAGAAAATTCGAAGTTACAAATATTTAAAGAAAAAAAGGATCTCTTCCAATTTGAAAAACCGGTTATAACTATTCTTTTCGACCCTAACCAATGGAAACGTCCCTTAAGGTATATAAAAAACGATCAATTTGAAGATGCTGTAAGAACTGAAATGTCACAATATTATTTTTATACATGTCAAAGTGATGGAAAAGAAAGAATAGCTTTTACGTACCCCCCGAGTTTGGCAACTTTTTTGGAAATGATGCAAAGAAAGACATCTCTGTTCCCAAAGGAAAAACTCCCCTCTAATGAATTTTTTAATCAGTGGAGTTATAACAATGAACATAAACAGAAAAATATAAGAAAACTTTTTATAAATAGAGTAAAAACTCTCGATAAAAATTTAGCTCAAACTCTCATTAACGAATCCATTGTTCTGAATGTACTCGAAAAAAGAACTCGGTTGTGTAATGATAAGACTAAAAAAGAATATTTACCCCAAATATATGATCCTTTCATAAATGGACCCTATCGTGGACGAATCAAAAAATTGTTTTCACTTTCAATTAAAAAGGAAATTTCTAGAAAAAATTCTATAGAAAAGTTTTTGATAAATAAGATTCATAGTATCCTTTTGATTATTAATCGCCTAGAATTTGAACAGAAACCAAATTCATTTGATACAAAAGCATGCGCAAAGCAAATGGATTATTTATTGAACTTAATCAATGAATTTGCTGTAAAATCAACATCAAGTTTAAATTTTAAAAGACCTTTTATAGTTCCTGAACATGAACAAGTAAGAATTGATTCAGAAGATAGAATAAAAGTTTTAAAATTTTTATTTGATGCAGATAGAACTCTTCCAAACGAGAAAACGATAAAAAAAAAATCTATTGCATTAAAAGAAATACATAAAAAAATCCCTCGCTGGTCATACAAATTAATTAGTGATTGGGAACAAGAGGAGGGAGAACACGAGGAGGGTGAGATAGAGAATCATCAGATTCGCTCAAGAAAAGCAAAAAGTGTAGTTATTTTTACTGATAACGAAGAGAATACTGATACTTATAGTAATACCCAAGAAACTAATGATACTGATCAAACAGACGAAGTTGCTTTGATACGTTATTCACAACAATCAGATTTTCGTCGAGACCTAATCAAAGGCTCTATACGTGCTCAAAGACGTAAAATCGTTACTTGGAAATTCTTTGAGGCAGACGTGCATTCCCCCCTCTTTTTAGACCGAATAAACAAATCCCCTTTTTTTTCTTTTGATATTTCCGAACGTATAAACCGAATTTTTAGAAATGGTATGTGGACAAACACAGAACTCAAAATTTCGGATTCTAAAGAGAAAACCACAGAAGAAAGTGAGAAAAAAAAGGAAGAAGATAAAAAAGAAGAAGCCAAAAGAAAGGAGAAAGTACGTATAGAAATAGCGGAAGCCTGGGATAGTATTTTACTTGCTCAAGTAATAAGAGGTTTTTTATTAGTAACCCAATCGATTCTTAGAAAATATATTATATTGCCTTCATTGATAATATTTAAAAATATCGTCCGTATGCTATTATTTCAATTTCCTGAATGGTCCGAAGATTTTAAGGATTGGAATCGAGAAATGTATGTTAAATGCACCTATAATGGCGTTCAATTATCAGAAAAAGAATTTCCAAAAGATTGGTTAACAGACGGTATTCAGATTAAGATCCTATTTCCTTTTCGTCTGAAACCTTGGCATAGATCGAATCCACGAGCCCCTTATAACGATCCAATGAAAAAGAAAGATTCAAAAAATGATTCTTGTTTTTTAACAATTTTTGGAATGGAAGCAGAATTCCCTTTTGATTCTTCCAGAAAACAAGAATCATTTTTTGAACCCATTTTTAAAGAACTCAAAAGAAAAATTAGAAAATTGAAAAAGAAATGTTTTCTAATTCTAAAAATTTTTAAAGAAAAAACAAAATTGTTTCTAAATGTTTCAAAAGAAATAAAAAAATGGGTCATTAAAAGGATTCTTGTTTTAAAAGAAATAAAAAAAGAACTATCAAAAATAAATCCAATTCTATTATTTGGATTGAGAAAAAGAAAAGTATATGAATTGAGTAAAACTAAAAAAGATTTGATAATAAGTAATCTGATGATTCCTGAATCGTCCATTGAAACTATACCATCGTCCATTGAAACTATACCTCGGAATTGGACAAATTATTCGTTGACAGAAAAAAAAATGCAGGATCTAACTGATAGAACAAACACGATCATAAATCAAATAGAAAAAATTACAAATAAAAAAAAGGGCGGATTTAGAATTCCGGATCGAAATATTAGTTTTAACAAAATAAGTGATGATAATAAAAGGTTGAAAGCACAAAAAAATATTTGGCAGATATTAAAAAGAAAAAATGCTCGACTAATACGCAAATCACATTATTTTATAAAATTTTTCATTGAAAGGATATACATAGATATCTTTCTGTGGATCATTAATATTCCTAGGATCAATACACAACCATTTCGTGACTCAATAAAAAAAATTATTAATAAATACATTACCGATAATGAAACAAATCAAGAAAAAATGGATAAAAAAAATCAAAGTTTAATTCATTTTATTTCGACTATAAAAAAGGCACTATATAATACTAATATTAGTAAAAAAAATTCAAATACTTTTTGTGACTTATCCTACTTTTCACAAGCCTATGTATTTTACAAACTGTCACAAACCCAATTTGTCAATTTGGATTTTTATAAGTTAAAATCTGTCTTGCAATATAATGGAGCAGCTCCTTTTATTAAGAATGAAATAAGGGGTTATTTTGTTGGAACACAAGAACTTTTTCTTTCTCAATTAAGACATAAGAATTGTCAGAATTCTGGAATAAATCAATGGACAAATTGGTTAAGGAATCATTATCAATATGATATATCTAACATTAGATGGTCTAGACTAGTACCACAAAAATGGCGAAATAGATTCAATCACCATTATATGAATAAAAATAAGGATTTAAGTAACTCATCTAAAAAAACGAAATTTATTCACTACGAAAAACTAAAAAATTTTGAAAAGGCTTCATTACTGAATGAAAAAGAGAATTTTAAAAAACAATATAAATATGATCGGTTAGCATATAAATCTATTAATTCTGAAAATACGAAGTACTCATCAATTTATGAATTGTCATTACACGTAAAAAACAACCAAGAAGTTTTTTCGAACTCCAACACAAATAAACTAAAATCTTTTTATATGATGGAAGGTATTCCTATTATCCCTATCAATAATGATCGAGTACAACATGATATTACAGATATGGATAAAAATCTGGATAGAAAATATTTTGATTGGAGAATCATCCATTTTTGTCTTAGAAAGAAAATCAATATTGAAGCTTGGATCAATATTGATACTGACCCAAACAGTAATAAAAAATGTACTAAGGATAAACTTAATGATTATTCAATAATTGATAAACTGAATAAGCAAAATTTTTTTGATCTCACAATTCATCAAGATCAAGAAATCTATTTATCTAATCAAAAAAATTTTTTGGATTGGATGGGAATGAATGAAGAAATATTAAACCGCCCCATATCAAATCTTGAACGTTGGTTCTTCTCCGAATTTTTGATACTTTCTAATTTGTATAAAACTAAACCGTGGGTTATACCAAAAAAATTACTTCTTTTAGATTCTAATATAAATGAAAACGTTACTGATATTGAAAACAAAAGCATTGCTAGAAATAAAAAAAAAGATCTTTTTATATCCTCCAATGAAAAAAAATCTCTTGAATTAAAAAAACGAAATAAAGAGCAAAAAGAATCAGCGGACCAAGCAAACCTTGAATCTGCTCTTTCAAACCAAGAAAAAGATGTTGAAGAAGATTATACGGACTCGGAGATGAAAAAACAAAAAAATAAAAAACAATACAAGAACAATACAAAAGCGGAGTTTGATTTCTTACTAAAAAGGTATTTTCATTTTCAATTGCGATGGGATGATATTTTAAATAAAAAAATAATCAATAACATCAAAGTATATTGTCTCCTGCTTAGACTGATAAATCCAAGAGAAATAACTATATCCTCTATTCAAAGAGGAGAAATGAGTCTTGATATTCTGGTGATTCAGAAAAATTTAACTCTTACGGAATTCATCAAAAGAGGAATTTTGATTATTGAACCAATTCGTCTATCTATAAAAAATGATGGGCAATTTATTATGTATCAAACCATTGGTATTTCATCGGTTCATCAAAGTAAACACAAAATGAATCAAAAATACAGAGAAAAAACCCATATTGATAAGAATTCTGATGAAGTCATTACCAAATATAAAAAGATAACTGGAAATAGAGATAAAAATCATTATGATTTGTTTGTTCCTGAAAATATTTTATCACCTAGACTTCGGAGAGAATTTAGAATTCTAATTTGTTTCAATTCTAGGAATAGAAATGATATGCATAAAAATTCAGCATTAGGGAATGGGAATGGGAATAAGGTAAACAGTCAAGTTTTGGATAAAAACAAAGGATATAAAAAGAAACTTATTAACTTAAAGTTATTTCTATGGCCAAATTATCGATTAGAAGATTTAGCTTGTATGAATCGGTATTGGTTTGATAGCAATAACGGCAGTCGTTTCGGTATGGTAAGGATACATATGTATCCGCGATTGAAAATCCATTACTAGTAAATTTTTGATATCTTTCCCATAACACAGCGGGTCTATGACGACAAAGAGGTGCGCACATTCAATGTCTTAGATTCTATTCTGATACATGATACTAATTCAATAACATATCAATTCGATCTAGAAATGAATCAATAAAATCGTCTGATTTTAGAACTAAGTTTTTATCGTTTTGGAGGATGGAAAACAATCATCCTTTTGTATACCTTTGTATACTGTGATACCTTTTCAAATTTTGAAATTAAAATAGGATTGATTTAATTTGATTTAATAAAAGTCGAAATTAGACCGAAATTAAGATTATTCTCTATACCAAACTAAACCAAGTGCCATTATTATTACTGATCAATAAAAATATCTATCAATCAAAATATTTTAAAACTTAAAAAAAAAAGGGGGTTCGTTTTATGGTAAAAAATCCATTCATCTCAGTTATTTCACAAGAAGAAAAAGAAGAAAATAGGGGTTCTGTTGAATTTCAAATATTTAGTTTCACCAATAGGATACGAAGACTTACTTCCCATTTACAATTACACAAAAAAGACTATTTATCTCAGAGAGGTCTACGTAAAATTCTGGGAAAACGCCAACGCCTACTATCTTATTTGTCAAAGAAAAATAGAATAGGTTATAAAGAATTGATTAATCGGTTGGATATTCGTGAATCAAAAACTCGTTAATTTGAAGAAGCATTTTGAATTATTTGATTTATTAGATCGTGAATTTGAATGAACTTTTTTTCGTTTTCAGCAATTCAATTCATGAAAGAGTGAATTAAGGAAAAACCTATGAATATACCAGCTACAAGAAAAGACCTGATGGTAGTCAGTATGGGTCCCCACCATCCATCAATGCATGGTGTTCTTCGACTTATCATTACTCTAGATGGTGAAGATGTTATTGACTGTGAACCAATATTGGGTTATTTACACCGAGGGATGGAAAAAATTGCGGAAAACCGAACAATTATACAATATTTGCCTTATGTAACACGTTGGGATTATTTAGCTACTATGTTCACAGAAGCAATAACAGTAAATGGACCGGAACAGCTGGGAAATATTCAAGTACCTAAAAGAGCCAGCTATATAAGAATAATTATGTTGGAGTTGAGTCGTATAGCTTCTCATTTGTTATGGCTCGGCCCTTTTATGGCGGATATTGGTGCACAGACTCCTTTTTTCTATATTTTCAGAGAAAGAGAATTAGTATATGATCTATTCGAAGCTGCCACCGGTATGAGAATGATGCATAATTATTTTCGGATCGGAGGGGTGGCGGCTGATCTCCCTTATGGCTGGATAGATAAATGTTTGGATTTCTGCGATTATTTTTTAATAAGGGTTGCTGAATATCAACAACTTATTACACGCAATCCTATTTTTTTAGAACGAGTCGAGGGGGTAGGCATTATTGGTCGAGAGGAAGTAATAAACTGGGGTTTATCAGGACCAATGCTGCGAGCGTCCGGAATACAATGGGACCTTCGTAAAGTTGATCAGTATGAGTGTTATGACGAATTTGATTGGGAAGTACAGTGGCAAAAAGAAGGGGATTCATTGGCTCGTTATCTAGTCCGAATTGGTGAAATGGTGGAATCTGTAAAAATTATTCAACAGGCTCTCGAAGGAATTCCGGGGGGACCATATGAGAATTTAGAAATCCGCTACTTTGATAGAGAAAGGAATCCAGAATGGAATGATTTTGAATATCGCTTTATTAGTAAAAAACCTTCTCCTACATTTGAATTGCCGAAACAAGAACTTTATGTGCGAGTCGAAGCTCCAAAAGGCGAATTGGGGATTTTTCTGATAGGGGATCGGAGTGGTTTTCCTTGGAGATGGAAAATTCGACCGCCGGGTTTTATCAATTTGCAAATTCTTCCTCAGTTAGTTAAAAGAATGAAATTGGCTGATATTATGACAATACTAGGTAGTATAGATATCATTATGGGAGAAGTTGATCGTTGAAATGATAATTGATACACTAGATACACTAGAATTACAAGAGATCGATTATTTTTCTAGATTGGAATTTTTAAAGTGGGTCTATGGAATTATATGGTTACTTATTCCTATTTTGACTCTTGTATTGGGAATCACAATAGGCGTACTGGTAATTGTATGGTTAGAAAGAGAAATATCCGCGGGACTACAACAACGTATTGGACCTGAATACGCCGGCCCTTTGGGAGTTCTTCAAGCTCTAGCAGATGGGACAAAACTTCTTTTCAAAGAAAATCTTTTTCCATCTAGAGGGGATACTCGTTTATTCAGTATCGGTCCATCCATAGCAGTTATATCCATTTTACTAACCTATTTAGTAGTTCCATTTGGGTATCGCCTTGTTTTAGCGGATCTCAATATTGGTGTTTTTTTATGGATTGCCATTTCAAGTATTGCTCCCATTGGACTTCTTATGTCAGGATACGGGTCAAATAATAAATATTCCTTTCTAGGTGGTCTACGAGCTGCTGCTCAATCAATTAGTTATGAAATACCATTAACTTTATGTGTGTTATCAATATCTCTACGTGCGATTCGTTGATATATAGACATAAACCTTTCTCTATTCCTCCTTTCGAGGAAAACGGTGGAATGAATTGAGTAGGGTTAGAGATCTTCATTTTTTTTTTATTCATTATTCAGATTGAAAAATTCAATAAAATAGTTATATTGAGTGAAAGAAAACAGCTTATATATATTATATAATTTAGAATATATAAATTCGCAGTAAAAATATTGAGTCTCATTTTCCATGTATAAGAGTTAAAGAGTTAAGCGAAAATAAACATAAACATAAGAAATCGTTTACCCCAAGATTGGTCGATTAGTCATCCTGACTTGAAGCGGGCTCAAAAGATCCACCGTATTGATTTTTCACTATCAGTTGTATGGATTAACATACATGTATTATCATAACGGAGGGTTGAACAAAAACGAGTGGATGGTTAGAAACACCAAGATATGTAACGGATTTGTAATGGAAATGGAAATTATGTAAATTATCCAAAAAGGGCTTTTTTACATAATATACAAACAACGAATACTAATTGGGGCTTAAAGTTAGTAGAAATTATTAGGAAGTACTCCCCAAGACACTATTCCAATCCAGAGTATGCTCCTATCCACCGATGAAATACATAACTATTGGGAACGAAAAAATCCTTTATTTTGTAAGCCCTCTTTTTTTAAGAAATAGAAAGAAGAATAGGAACGAAAAAAAAAAAGAGAAAGAAACCCAATTCCAATAAAAAAATATATCTTTTTTATCCTTTTCCATATTCGTATTCTATATTCATATATATATATAGAATATATATCATAATTCATGAATTAATATGGAATTTTTTTTCGTAAGTAAAAATGACGGGTTAATTATGTTAGTTATATTTCTACAAGAAGTATTTTATTGAAGAATTAAGTTATTACTCAACAAAGAAGAATTAAAATTTTTTAAAGAAGGGGTGAGATCAATTCAGAAGTACTTTGTTTTTTTTTTTATTATTATTTTATTATTAATTTTTTTAATTATTTAATTATTAAAATAACAATTATTTAAAACTAATAATTATAACAGACAGAATTCTATTGGTCTAATTTTGGACCGTCCAATAAGATTTGACCTTATCCATCCTACAAATGTATCAAGATAAAATAATACTTACCTGGTCCTTAGATTTATTTATGGCCTTTAAGGAGCCGTATGAGATGAAAATCTCATGTACGGTTCTGTAATAGCGATGGTAACAGTGATGGTATCACCGACTATGATTATCTAACAGTTCAAGTACAATTGATATAGTTGAGGCGCAATCAAAATATGGTTTTGGGGGGTGGAATTTATGCCGTCAGCCTATAGGGTTTATCATTTTTCTCATCTCTTCCCTAGCAGAATGTGAGAGATTACCTTTTGATTTACCAGAAGCAGAAGAAGAATTAGTAGCAGGTTATCAAACCGAATACTCGGGTATAAAATTTGGTTTATTTTATGTTGCTTCTTATCTAAACCTATTAGTTTCTTCATTATTTGTAACAGTTCTTTACTTGGGAGGATGGAATATATCTATTCCAGAGATATATGTTTCTGAGTTTTTTGAAATAAATAAATTGGGTGGAGTCTTTGAAGCGACGATTGGTATCTTTATTACATTAACTAAAACTTATTTGTTCTTGTTCATTCCTATCACAACAAGATGGACTTTGCCGAGGCTAAGAATGGACCAACTATTAAATCTTGGATGGAAATTTCTTTTACCGATCTCTCTCGGTAATCTATTATTAACAACTTCTTCCCAACTCTTTTCGCTGTAAAGGAATATTCTATATTCATAATTTGTCTCAAACAAGAGAAATAAACAAACATAAAATTATTCATATATATATATATATTCACGATATGTTTTCTATGGTAACTGGGTTCATGAATTATGGTCAACAAACAGTACGGGCTGCAAGGTACATCGGTCAAGGTTTCATGATTACTTTATCTCACGCAAATCGTTTACCCGTAACTATTCAATATCCGTATGAAAAATTAATCACCGCGGAACGTTTCCGTGGTCGAATTCATTTTGAATTTGATAAATGTATTGCTTGTGAAGTATGTGTTCGTGTATGTCCTATAGATCTACCCGTTGTTGATTGGAAATTGGAAACAGATATTCGAAAGAAACGATTACTAAATTACAGTATTGATTTCGGAATCTGTATATTTTGTGGTAATTGTGTTGAGTATTGTCCAACAAATTGTTTATCAATGACTGAAGAATATGAACTTTCTACTTATGATCGTCATGAATTAAATTATAATCAAATTGCTTTAGGTCGTTTACCAATGTCAGTAGTTGACGATTATACAATTCGAACAATTTTTAATTCACCTCAAATAAAAAATAAGTAAATCTCTTGATTCAAGAATAAATTCTAATTACTTTAACAATACTAAAGTTCGGTTTTGATTTATTTATTTAAAAGAAATAAAGGTTCTTTCGTTTTGTTTGGTCAATAACTAGAAATGAAATTCCAACTATTAATTGGTTGATTAAGAAGCGAGTCTTTATTTTGATTGAAAATCTATTAATTAATATATCTGTATATATTTCGAAATAAAAAATTTCGGATTAGACCTATTCCTTCAGATAAAGAATAAAATTAACCCAATAATTGTACCTACATTTAGTCCCATTTCTTAGGATTTAATTAGGAATTTTTCAAAAATTATTAAAAAAAAAAATTCTGGTCGGGTCTCAATAAAGTCATGAAAAACATTTAGATTTATTTATCTCTTATTTTACATATAATGGATTTGCCTGGACCAATACATGACTTTCTTTTAGTCTTTCTGGGATTGGGTCTTATACTAGGCGGTATAGGTGTGGTATTATTTACCAACGCCATTTATTCTGCCTTTTCATTGGGGCTGGTTCTTGTTTGTATATCCTTATTTTATATTCTATTAAACTCCTATTTTGTAGCTGCTGCACAACTTCTTATTTACGTGGGAGCTATAAATGTTTTAATTGTATTTGCTGTGATGTTTATGAATGGTTCAGAAGATTACAAAGATTTTAATCTTTGGACTGTTGGGGATGGGATTACTTTGCCTGTTTGTACAAGTATTTTTGTTTTACTAATGATTAGTATTACGGATACGTCATGGTACGGGATTATTTGGACTGCAAGATCAAACCAGATTATAGAGCAAGATTTGATAAGTAATAGTCAACAAATTGGAATTCATTTATCAACAGATTTTTTTCTTCCATTTGAATTCATTTCGATAATTCTTTTAGTCGCTTTAATAGGCGCAATTGCGGTAGCGCGCCAGTAATAAATCTCTAGAATTTCCAACAGTAATCAAAATTCAACTCTGTTCTGTGTTATTACATTTTTTTATCTTCCATTTTTAAATTGGTTATGTTATGTCTAAAAGTCAAAATAAAAACTCTTTTATTTAATCTATTACTAATACAATATATTTATTTTACAATATATTTATTTGTTCCACACTTTACTTTATATTCTAGTCAATTGAATCTGTTGAATTGTTATTCAGTTCATATTGAAATGAATCAAAATTGATAAGGAGTTAGTCAATGATGCTCGAGCATGTACTTGTTTTGAGTGCCTACTTATTTTCTATCGGTATCTATGGATTGATCACAAGCCGAAATATGGTTAGAGCCCTTATGTGTCTTGAACTTATACTGAATGCGGTTAATATAAATTTCGTAACATTTTCTGATTTTTTTGATAGCCGGCAATTAAAAGGAAATATTTTCTCAATTTTTGTTATAGCTATTGCCGCCGCTGAAGCAGCTATTGGACCGGCCATTGTTTCGTCAATTTATCGTAACAGAAAATCAACTCGTATCAATCAATCGAATTTGTTGAATAAGTAGTATTAATCATAGAAATTACAATATGCATAAATTCTAATTAACATGACCATACATTAAATCTAATCCATATTTTAGAAAATGTAAGAAATCAAAGTATCTTGGTTCTATCGTCTGGGTCGATCCAGAAGTAGATTGCTTCCAAATTTCTGGTAAATTATTGATTCATCTGGTGTATAAATATATGATTCATTTACAAGTTTACTAGATCGAAAATTTCTGACGTTTAAAAATTTATAGATCCAATGTCACATTCAGTAAAGATTTATGATACGTGTATAGGGTGTACTCAATGTGTGCGAGCCTGCCCAACTGATGTATTAGAAATGATACCTTGGGACGGATGTAAAGCTAAGCAAATAGCTTCTGCTCCAAGAACAGAGGACTGTGTCGGTTGTAAGAGATGTGAATCTGCCTGTCCAACGGATTTCTTGAGTGTTCGCGTTTATTTATGGCATGAAACAACTCGAAGTATGGGTCTAGCTTATTAATACGTTTCAGAAAACCCTACTCGAATCCATTTGATTTTTTTACCTTTACCGACAAAAACCCGCGCTCAAAATATATTTATTTCGAGCACGGGTTTTTCTGGTCCAAGTTTATTTTGTTTTTACTATGAATAATTTTCCTTGGTTAACCCTAGTTGTAGTTTTGCCAATATCCGCGGGTTCCTTAATTTTCTTTCTTCCTCATAGAGGAAATAAGGTAATAAGGTGGTATACTATATTTATATGTATACTAGAACTCCTTCTAACAACCTATGCATTCGGTTATCGTTTCCAATTGGATGATCCGTTAATGCAACTAACGGAGAATTATAAATGGATCAATTATTTTGATTTTTACTGGAGATTGGGAATAGATGGAATTTCTATAGGACCCATTTTACTGACAGGCTTTATCACAACTTTAGCTACTTTAGCGGCTTGGCCCGTTACTCGAGATTCACGACTATTCCATTTCCTAATGTTAGCAATGTATAGCGGTCAAATAGGACTATTTTCTTCTCAAGACCTTTTACTTTTTTTCATCATGTGGGAGTTAGAATTAATTCCCGTTTATCTACTTCTATCCATGTGGGGTGGAAAGAAACGTTTGTATTCAGCTACAAAATTTATTTTGTACACTGCTGGAGGTTCAGTTTTTTTATTAATAGGAGTTCTGGGTATTGGTTTATACGGCTCCAATCAACCGACATTAAATTTTGAAACATCAGCTAATCAATCGTATCCTGTAGCACTGGAAATAATATTTTATATTGGATTTCTTATTGCTTTTGCTGTCAAATCACCGATCATACCCCTACACACATGGTTACCAGACACCCATGGAGAGGCACATTATAGTACTTGTATGCTTTTAGCCGGAATCTTATTAAAAATGGGAGCGTATGGGTTGGTTCGGATCAATATGGAATTATTACCCCATGCCCATTCTGTATTTTCTCCCTGGTTGATGATAGTAGGCACAATTCAAATTATCTATGCAGCTTTAACATCTCCGGGTCAGCGTAATTTAAAAAAAAGAATAGCCTATTCTTCTGTATCTCATATGGGTTTCATAATTATAGGAATTGGTTCTATAAGCGATACAGGGCTCAACGGGGCCATTTTACAAATAATTTCTCACGGATTTATTGGCGCTGCACTTTTTTTCTTGGCCGGAACGAGTTATGATAGAATACGACTTGTTTACCTCGACGAAATGGGCGGAATGGCCGTCTCAATTCCAAAAATATTCACGACTTTCAGTATCTTATCAATGGCTTCGCTTGCATTACCGGGCATGAGCGGTTTTGTTGCCGAATTGGTAGTTTTTTTTGGAATACTTACTAGCCAAAAATATCTTTTAATAACAAAAATCTTAATTACTTTTGTAATGGCAATTGGAATGATATTAACTCCTATTTATTCATTATCTATGTTACGCCAGATGTTCTATGGATACAAGCTTTTTAATGTCCCCAAAAACTCTTATTTTTTTGATTCTGGACCGCGCGAGTTATTTATTTCGATTTCGATCCTTTTACCGGTAATAGGTATTGGTATTTATCCCGATTTCGTTTTCTCATTATCAGTTGACAAGGTCGAAGCTATTCTATCAAATTTTTTTTATAGATAGTTTTTGTCAATAAACAAAAAAAAAATACGATGATTTTAAAAATCGTTCATTGTCCAAAAAAAGTCTTTTTCAGCTTTTAAGTTAAATAAAAAAATTGGAATTCTATTATAAAAATAGAACCAGATATTTTGACATTTTGAGAACCATTTGAATCAAGTAATGGAAATGGAATGATTCAAATGGTTCTTGATGGTTGATATAAGGGTTTCATATCTATATGTATGCTGCCCTAGGCTTCTCGTTGTCAAGTACTTTTAATTCAATTAGATTCAATTAGATGGTAATGTAAATGAACCATAACTATGCAACCCTATTCCTAATAGATTAACCCCAAAATAACATATCCAAATTATAAGAAAGCCCATTGAGGCCACAATTGCAGAATTTTTAGTTTCATAATTTTTATTTGTTCGAATATGTAAATAAATCGCAAATATGGTCCAAGTAATAAATGCCCAAGTTTCTTTTGGATCCCAATTCCAATAGGATCCCCATGCTTCATTAGCCCATACTGCTCCCGAAAGAATACCTATGGTTAAAAGGATAAATCCTAAACTAATAATACGATAACTCCATCGATCCAATTGTTGAATTAATTGATATCTGTAATAATTCTGAGAAGAAATCAAAGAAGTGTTTTTTAACACATTGTTTCTTTCATTCACGTATTGAATCTCACCAAAGGCAAATTGTTCAGTTAACAAATTCTTGCTTTTACTAAAAACCCTTATGGATTTTCGAAATGTAATGACTAGAAGAGCTAGTGATAATAATGATCCACACAAAAGAGCTGCATAGCTCAACACCATCATACTTACGTGCATCATTAACCAATGCGATTGGAGAGCCGGTACTAATATTGCAGATTGATGCATTTCATTTAAAAGACCTGAAGTAGCGAAACCCTGGGTAAAAATAACACTTGGCGCCGTTATTGCGCTTAAATGGTTTTCATGTTTTTTAAAATACGGAATCATATGAATAATGGAAAAACCCCACGACAGAAAAATTAATGATTCATATAAATTGCTTAATGGTAAATGCCCAAAATAAATCCAACGAATAACTAATAATCCTGTTATGCAGAAAAAAGTAGCTATCATGCCCTTTTCTGATGAATCATATAGTCCTACGATTTCATCGACAAATAAAGTTATCAAATGAATTGTAATTACAATTGAAATGATCGAAAAGGATATATGAGTTAATATACGCTCTAAAGTTGAAACTATCATAAAATTTATTAAAGGGGTTCTCAATTATAGGAATTGAAATAGGGAATTGAATTCATTATAGGGCTTACTCTTTTAGAAAAAGCCATGCCGCTACTCGGACTCGAACCGAGATGCTCTAGCACTGCTTCCTAAGAGCAGCGTGTCTACCGATTTCACCATAGCGGCTTATTCAAAATCATAATAACCTATTTTTATTCAATCGTCGAGATTGGGAGGGTTAATTCAATATTTTTTTAGGAAATATTCAAATTGATGACTAAAAATTTGTTTCAAAATCAGGCATTTAATCTAAACGTTTTCTTGAATAATATTAATAATCTTATCTTTTGTTTATTAGTTATTTTTATTTTAGAGTATCCTTTTTTTAAGTTAACTAACAACGGGATTTTTCATTTTTTAGTTTATTACTTTTTTATTACTTTACTTTATTTATGGTCTCCTGAAAATAAAAGGAACATTTGTAACGAGATAATTTTGTCATGGCTCGAACTAAAAAATAACAAAATGAATTCCATTTTATATTGTTATTGCTATTAGAGAATGGAATTCATTTTGTTTTAATAAAAATGAAATATTAATTTAGATAATAATCTATTATTATTAGATTAATATTATTTATATTCTTGATAATTTGTAAATTTTACAAAAAAAAAAATTATAACAAAAATTAGAATCATTTTTTTGAATTAGACCTATTCATATTATTTAGTCTATTGGTTAATTATTTATTTGTCACACAAAAAAAACTTTTTGAGTTACCGGTAGAAAGAGATTTCGCTAATGAAAAAGCTTTCAATGCTGCCCAATATCCTTTCTTTTTCCAAAGATTTTTACGAATACGTTTTTTGGAACTAGAGGTGCGCTTTTTTGGAACTGCCATTTTAAAATTATAATCGGTTCATCGGTTGGATGTGAAAGACATCTAGTGTTCAAAATCAATTGTTCTTTACTATATCTCTAGCTAGCTATTCTAGAAATTGCATTCCCTTGGTGTTTGGAAAAATTATTTAAAATATTACTAAGAACAATACGATCTACTATGCCAAATAGAATAGATTGAAGTTGATAAAATCAAAAATACAAACAAAAGGGATTTGGGGTCTTTACTTTCTATTTTTGTCATGTTACATTCTTACATGTAATAAAATACATGGAAAGGTTTAAAAACTACCTGGAAAGGTTTAAAAACTCAATTCCTCTTCCGCTTAAGATTAAAAAAAAAAACTGTAATAATTTTTTTTTTATTATATTAAAAAAATGGGTCAAGTTCGAAGAAAGAGGACATTTAATTTTAATTTTAAAATTCGAATGGTCTTATGTAGTTAATTGATTAAAATATCCAAAACACTTTCGAAAACTAAAATAAAAGCCATTTTTTTTTTTTGCCCCTCCGTTTTTATTTTACATAAAAAAGTATAGGATAGCAAAGCATTTCTTTTAAATAGTTTTTATTGTAATCTAAGACATTAGTTCTAAAAAAATTAGTTAATGATTGGGAATAACCGAACCAAACTGCAATAAATAGGTTTTATGAGTCAAGTTATGGGCCCTATGATTACCTTTTTGCTGTCATTATTTAGCCTTGCTCTATAGATATAAATAAATTATTGTATTACGTAATAATTAGATCGAAATTGCAATTTTTCGTTTTTATCTTCATAAAATTTCATATTAACAATTCAATATTAATAATAAACTAATAATAAATTAAAGTACATATTTATTTTTCGCTCGTAACTTGTTTATATCATTTGACTAACCCTAATTCTTCATCTTCATTTGAAATATTTGAAGTAGTTTGGAAAGATTCCGAATAATTAAGGTTGGAAAATGAAATTCTATTTAAGTTGTATTTTATATATCTTAATTTTTTTATTAATCGACCGCTTTCAAAAGAAAAAGAAATAAGAATTGGTGAATCAGAAACAATTAATTAAGATAATTTTTTTATTTATTTTTATATGGAATATACATATCAATATTCATGGATCATACCGTTCATTCCCCTTCCAGTTCCTATGTTAATAGGAGCAGGACTTCTACTTTTTCCAACGGCAACTAAAAATCTTCGCCGTATGTGGGCTTTTCCGAGTGTTTTATTATTAAGTATAGTTATGATTTTTTCAGCCCATTTCTTTATTCAGCAACTAAATAGCAATTCTGTCTATCAATATGTATGGTCTTGGACCATCAATAATGATTTTTCTTTAGAGTTCGGCTCCTTAATTGACCCACTTACTTCTATTATGTCAATATTAATCACTAGTGTTGGGGTTATGGTTCTTATTTATAGTGATAATTATATGTCTCATGATCGAGGATACGTGAGATTTTTTGCTTATATGAGTTTTTTCAATACTTCAATGTTGGGATTAGTTACTAGTTCTAATTTAATACAAATTTATATTTTTTGGGAATTGGTTGGAATGTGTTCTTATCTATTAATAGGTTTTTGGTTCACCCGACCCAGTGCGGCGAATGCTTGTCAGAAAGCGTTTGTAACTAATCGTGTTGGAGATTTTGGGTTATTATTAGGAATTTTAGGTTTTTATTGGATAACAGGTAGTTTTGAATTTCGGGATTTGTTTGAAATATTCAATAATTTGGTTTATAATAATGAAGTTAATCCTTTATTTGTTACTTTCTGTGCTTTCCTATTATTTGCTGGCGCAGTTGCTAAATCTGCTCAATTTCCCCTTCATGTCTGGTTACCCGATGCCATGGAAGGGCCTACCCCTATTTCAGCTCTTATACATGCTGCTACCATGGTAGCAGCAGGAATTTTTCTTGTAGCTAGGCTTCTTCCTCTTTTCATAGTTATACCTTATATATTAAATATAATATCTTTAATAGGTATAATAACATTATTTTTAGGAGCTACTTTAGCTCTTGCTCAAAAAGATATTAAGAGAGGTTTAGCTTATTCTACAATGTCTCAATTGGGTTATATG